GCGAAGGGCTTTCTTTGACAGAATATATAATTTCCTGCTATGGAGCCCGCAAAGGAGTTGTCGATACTGCTGTACGAACATCGGATGCTGGATACCTCACGCGTAGACTTGTTGAAGTGGTTCAGCACATTATTGTACGTAGAACGGATTGTGGTACTATCCGAGGTATTTCCGTGAGTCCTAGAAAGGGGGTGACGGAAAAAATTTTTGTCCAAGCGCTAATTGGTCGTGTATTAGCAGACGATATATATATAGATCTACGATGCATTGCAACTCGAAATCAAGATATTGGGATTGGACTTGTCAATCGACTCATAACCTTTCGAGTACAACCAATATATATTCGAACCCCCTTTACTTGCAGGAGTACGTCTTGGATCTGTCAATTATGTTATGGTCGGAGTCCTACTCATGGCGACCTGGTCGAATTGGGGGAAGCCGTAGGTATTATTGCGGGTCAATCAATTGGGGAACCCGGGACTCAACTAACATTAAGAACTTTTCATACCGGTGGAGTATTCACAGGTGGTACTGCCGAACATGTACGAGCTCCTTCCAATGGAAAAGTCAAATTTAATGAGGATTTAGTTCATCCCACACGTACCCGTCATGGGCATCCCGCTTTTTTATGTTCTATGGACTTGTATGTAACTATTGAGAGTCGGGATATTATACATAATGTGAATATTCCACCAAAAAGTTTGATTTTAGTTCAAAACGATCAATACGTAGAATCAGAACAAGTGATTGCGGAGATTCGTGCCGTAACGTCCACTTTTCATTTTAAAGAGAGAGTACGAAAACATATTTATTCTGAATCAGAGGGAGAAATGCACTGGAGTACCGATGTCTACCATGCACCTGAATATACGTATGGTAATGTTCATCTATTACCAAAAACAAGTTATTTATGGATATTGTCAGGGGGTCCACGCGGATCTAGTATAGTGTCTTTTTCGCTCCACAAGGATCAAGATCAAATGAATGTTCATTCTTTTTCTGTCGAAGAAAGATATATCTCTGACTTCTCAATGACTAATAATCGAGTAAGGCAGAAATTATTGGATACTTCTGGTAAAAAAGATAGGGAAATTCTGGAATATTCAAGACCTGATCGAATCATATCCAACGGCCATTGGAATTTCATATACCCCTCTACTCTTCAAGAGAATTCTGATTTCTTGGCGAAAAGGCGAAGAAATAGATTCATCATCCCATTACAATATGATCAAGAACGAGAGAAAGAACTAATACCCTGTTTTGGTATTTCGATTGAAATACCTATAAATGGTATATTACGTAGAAATAGTATTCTTGCTTATTTCGATGATCCACGATACAGAAGAAGCAATTCAGGAATTACAAAATACGGGACCATAGAGGTAGATTCAATCATAAAAAAAGAGGATTTGATTGAGTATCGAGGAGCAAAAGAATTTCGTACGAAATACCAAATGAAAGTGGATCGGTTTTTTTTCATTCCCGAGGAAGTGCATATCTTACCTGGATCTTCGTCCATAATGGTCCGGAACAATAGTATCATTGGAGTAGATACGCGCCTTGCTTTAAATACAAGAAGCCGAGTAGGTGGATTAGTCCGAGTGGAGAGAAAAAAAAAAAGTATTGAACTGAAAATCTTTTCTGGGGATATCTATTTTCCTGGAGAGACAGATAAGATATCCAGGCACAGCGGCATTTTGATACCACCAGGAACGGAAAAAAAAAATTCTAAGGAATCAAAAAAATTGAAAAATTGGATCTATGCCCAACGGATCACACCCACCAAGAAAAAATATTTTGTTTCGGTTCGGCCCGTAGTCACATATGAAATGGCTGATGGGATAAATTTAGCAACACTTTTCCCTCAGGATCTCTTGTGGGAAAAGGATAATGTCCAACTTAGAGTTGTCAATTATATCCTTTATGGAAATGGCAAATCAATTAGAGGACTTTATCGCACAAGTATTCAATTAGTTCGGACTTGCTTAGTATTGAATTGGAACCAAGAACGAAATGGTTCTGAGGTTCATACTTCTTTTGTTGAGGTAAGGGCTTATGATCTAATTCGTGATTTCATAAGAATTGAGTTAGTCAAGTCCACTATTTCCTATACCGGAAAAAGGAAGGATACATCAGGTTCAGGATTGATTCCTGTTAATGGATTAGATCGCACCAATATTAATCCTTTTTATTCAAAATCGAAGATTCAATCACTTACCCAACATCAAGGAACTATTGGTATTGGTACGTTGTTGAATCGAAATAAAGAATGCCAATCTTTGATGATTTTGTCATCATCTAATTGCTCTCAAATTGGTCCATTCCATGGTTCGAAATATAACAATGTGACAAAAGAATCGGATCCCATAATTCCAATTAGGGATTTGTTGGGTCCCCTAGGTACTATTGTACCTAAAATAGCGAATTTTTATTCATCTTACCATTTAATAACTCATAATCTGATCTTGTTAAAGAAATATTTACTACTTGACAATTTTAAACAGGCTTTCCAAGTACTTCAAGTACTTAAATACTGTTTAATGGATGAAAATAGGAGGATTTATAATCCTGATCCGTGCAGTAACATCATTTTGAATCCATTCCATTTGAATTGGTGCTTTTTCCAGCGCGATTATTGCGGGGAGATATCCACAATAATTAGCCTTGGACAACTTATTTGTGAAAATGTATGTCTATTCAAATACGGACCACACATAAAAAAAGCTGGTCAAATTCTAATTGTTCATCTTGACTCCTTAGTTATAAGATCAGCTAAGCCCTATTTGGCCACTCCGGGAGCAACTGTTCATGGCCATTATGGAGAAATCTTTTATGAAGGAGATACATTAGTTACATTTATATATGAAAAATCGAGATCCGGCGACATAACGCAGGGTCTTCCAAAAGTGGAACAAGTATTAGAAGTGCGTTCGATTGATTCAATATCTATGAACCTCGAAAAGAGAGTTGAAGGTTGGAACGGACGTATACCAAGAATTCTTGTAATCCCTTGGGGATTCTTGATTGGAGCTGAGCTAACCATAGCCCAAAGTCGTATCTCTTTGGTTAATAAGATCCAAAAGGTTTATCGATCCCAGGGGGTACAGATCCATAATAGACATATAGAGATTATTGTACGTCAAGTAACATCAAAAGTGTTGGTTTCTGAAGATGGAATGTCTAATGTTTTTTCACCCGGAGAATTAATCGGATTATTGCGAGCAGAACGAGCGGGGCGCGCTTTGGACGAAGCGATCCATTATCGGGCAATCTTGTTGGGAATAACGAGGGCATCTCTGAATACTCAAAGTTTCATATCCGAAGCGAGTTTTCAAGAAACCGCTCGAGTTTTAGCAAAAGCTGCTCTACGAGGTCGTATTGATTGGTTGAAAGGCCTAAAAGAGAACGTTGTTCTGGGGGGGATTATACCGGTTGGTACTGGATTCAAAAAATTAGTGCACCGTTCAAGGCAAGACAAGAACATTCATTTGAAAATAAAAAAAAATACTCTATTCGAGTTGGAGATGAGAGATATTTTGTTGCACCATAGAGGATTATTTTGTTCTTGCGTCCCAAACAATTTCTATGAGACATCAGAACAATCATTTACACGATTTAATGATTCCTAAGAGGAGATTCATTCTTTTCACTTTAACTATCTGGTCCGATTATTGATTTGGTAATAAATCAAATAAGTAATTAAAAGAAATTAATGGTTTGGACCGTGTATCAACGGTCAATTCCCGGTAGAAGGTTCCATCGGAACAATTATTTTTTTTTTTCAGGTACCTCGTCTCTTTGTAAAAAAAAAACAACAATAAAGAGAAAGTGTGAGGAAAAATGACAACAAGAAGATATTGGAACATCAGTTTGGAAGAGATGGTGGAAGCGGGAGTTCATTTTGGTCATGGTACTAAGAAATGGAATCCTAGAATGGCCCCTTACATCTCTGCAAAACGTAAAGGTATTCATATTACAAATCTTACTAGAACTGCTCGTTTTTTATCAGAAGCCTGTGATTTAATTTTTGATGCAGCAAGTAGGGGAAAAAACTTCTTAATCGTTGGTACCAAAAATAAAACAGCGGATTTAGTAGCATCAGCTGCAATAAGGGCTCGGTGTCATTATGTTAATAAAAAATGGCTCGGTGGTATGTTAACGAATTGGTCCACTACGGAAACGAGACTTCATAAGTTCAGGGACTTAAGAGCAGAACAAAGGATGGGTAAACTCAACCGTCTACCCAAAAGAGATGCAGCAATATTGAAGAGAAAATTATCTACCCTGCAAACATATCTGGGTGGAATCAAATATATGACGGGGTTGCCTGATATTGTAATCATCATTGATCAGCAAAAAGAATATACGTCTCTTCGAGAATGTGTCATTTTGGGGATTCCAACAATTTGTTTAATCGATACAAATTGTGAACCAGATCTCGCGGATATTTCGATTCCAGCCAACGATGACGCTATAGCTTCAATCCGATTGATTCTTAACAAATTAGTATCCGCAATTTGCGAGGGTCGTTCTAGCTATATAAGAAATCGTTGATTATGATTAAGAATCATAAGATTAGTTAATCATTTTGGAACTTCATAGATTTATTGGATCGGTTACTATTCCTAAATTTTAAAAAGAGATAAAAAGTACTGGACTGGGGATATTGATATTATGTTATGTGATTTCTTGGTATTTTAAATATATGATTAATGATTAAAGTAGGTGAGTTGAGAAAGAAAAGAGATGGTTGAATCAAAATAATTCCTTTTTTTTTTTTTAAGTTCGATTTATGTCAGAGGACAATATGAATGTTGTATCATTTTCCATTAAAACACTCAAAGGGTTATACGATATATCGGGTGTAGAAGTAGGCCAACATTTATATTGGCAAATAGGGGGTTTACAAATCCATGCCCAAGTACTTATCACTTCTTGGGTCGTAATTGCTATCTTATTAGGTTCTGTCATCATAGCTGTTCGGAATCCACAAACCATTCCGACTGACGGTCAGAATTTCTTCGAATATGTCCTTGAATTTATTCGAGATTTGAGTAAAACTCAGATTGGAGAAGAATATGGTCCTTGGGTTCCCTTTATTGGAACTATGTTCTTATTTATTTTTGTTTCTAACTGGTCAGGTGCTCTTTTACCTTGGAAAATCATACAGTTACCTCATGGGGAGTTAGCTGCGCCTACGAATGATATAAATACTACTGTTGCTTTAGCTTTACCCACATCAGTGGCATATTTTTATGCGGGTCTTACCAAAAAAGGATTGGGTTATTTTGGGAAATACATTCAACCAACCCCAATACTTTTACCAATTAACATCTTAGAAGATTTCACAAAACCTTTATCTCTTAGTTTTCGACTTTTCGGGAATATATTGGCTGATGAATTAGTAGTTGTTGTTCTTGTTTCTTTAGTACCTTTAGTAGTTCCTATACCTGTCATGTTTCTTGGATTATTTACAAGTGGTATTCAAGCTCTTATTTTTGCAACTTTAGCTGCGGCTTATATAGGTGAATCCATGGAGGGTCATCATTGACTAGCTTTCGAAATAGTCTTTTTTTAAGCTTATCCCAATTCATGCACGGTTCAAGATAATCCACTTGGTTGTGGAACATAATAGATACAAATACGTATGTATATACGATCTAGAGTCGTAGGAAGAAAAAAATAGACTACAGAATTGTAAAAAAAAAAAGATGGATTAGGTAGGTCAAACTACTTATATTAATGTTATTAATGTCCATAAGTCCCCATACTCTGTGTATGTTTTGAAGAATGATTCTAGAATCCGATTCAATATGAAATACGGTTGGTTTACGTTATGGAAGAAAAAATGTATATGTGATATTAGATATTCAATAGTTATATAGGGACTATTTTCCTATATATATATATATATATTATTTCCAGACTAGATGGATTCCAATATAATTCTCTTCCTTTTCGTCTGTTATTGTGGATTGAATGAAAAAACAGATGAACTCAAGGATATCGAATAGTAAAGAACGAAAAATTGAAAAAAAAAATGGTTCGAAACAAGGAAATGCAATAACTAGAACCATATGCATATGGATTTACAAAAAAACTCCATCATGGGTAGAAACTAAAAAGGAGATATCGAAGTAGTTCTGACGATTCAGTAATATTATTATTTCAATTCGGAGTTTTTAGTTACTTCGACCCGATAGATCTTAGTGATAAAAAAATAAGTAATAATTAATTGGTTGATTGTATCATTAACCATTTCTTTTCTTTTTTTTTTTGTGCGAGGAACTTACCATGAATCCACTGATTTCTGCCGCTTCCGTTATTGCTGCTGGATTGGCCGTAGGGCTTGCTTCTATTGGACCTGGAGTTGGTCAAGGTACTGCTGCGGGCCAAGCTGTAGAAGGTATTGCGAGACAACCAGAAGCGGAGGGTAAAATACGAGGTACTTTATTACTTAGTCTAGCTTTTATGGAAGCTTTAACAATTTACGGACTAGTCGTGGCATTAGCACTTTTATTTGCGAATCCTTTTGTTTAATTTAATCCTAGAAAAATGTGAAAAAATACGTAACGTACTTTTTTTTTATTTCGTTAATTCGAACTTGCCGTTTGCTTCTTCGAATTATATCAACACTTTACTCCTACAATTATTTATTTGTTGAGACAATACCCCCGGGAAGGACTGATTTGAGATGAGGAATTAGCGGATTCATTCGCTTTCTTCCTTCCCGTCCTTAGTACAACAGAAACTCTTTTAACTTTTAGGAAGCGTTTCAACAAATGAGATATTTCGCAATTGACATGAGACCTAGGACCTAACCTAATTAGGACCTACCCTACCGCCCTAATAAGTATCTATTGGAAAAAAAAAATTAAGAAATAAGAAATTTTTAAATAAATTAATAGATTTTATCTATTCCTATTAAAAAAAAAATAGATCAAGAAGGGCGGTGCGCGAAGTGATACAAAAAGAATTCTGTTCTTTGTTAGTCTTATCTATAAGAGGAGAGCATATGAAAAATGTAACCGATTCTTTCCTTTCCTTGGGCCACTGGCCATCCGCCGGGAGTTTCGGGTTTAATACCGATATTTTAGCAACAAATCCAATAAATCTAAGTGTAGTGCTTGGTGTATTGATTTATTTTGGAAAGGGAGTGTGTGCGAGTTGTGTATTTCAAGAATAGGTTGGCTCCAACCGACTGCACTTTATTTATGTTCTTTTTTTTATTTTTAATAGGATAAAAAGGTGCACGATCTCGACGAATTACTTCTGAGTAAATTAAGAAATCATATGTAAGAACCATAGCATTTCGTGACTCGTTGGTAAATTTGATTCTCTATCAACCAATAATGTGAGAAGATTAACTAACATGGTTAAAGCTAAACTGTTTGAAGTCCAGGCGCAACATGGTACTCTTTCTACCACTACGGTAGTACCGAAATGGTTTAAAAATGAACAGCTGGTAATTTATCCGATATAGAACACTCATATCGATAA